AAAACTTTTTATGTGCACTCTAAGGTTCACAACTGAGAAAATTTTTACTATAAATAAATTTACGGTAATAATAAATTGGTATTAATTGTAGATGAGGATATTGAGGAAATTAGAATTGTAATTATAAAATTTATTAATAAGATGGAGAATTTAGTGGTATTAAATATTTAAGAGGATTATAATTAATTATAGGGTAGAGTAACTATTTACTGATTCAAAGGGTGAAATTGATTAGAGGTTATCTAAAGATAGATAGTTGTTAATCAAGATGCGGGATATACTTACATATAATCAATAATCGATTAGATGTTTATAGAAATTAAATATGTAGATGGGGATAATCAAAACTATTGATCATTTTTATAAATAATTATTTAATTATGTAAATTGATTATAGGTTATCTAAAGATAGATTGTTGTTAATGAAGATGCGGGATATACTTACATATAATCAATAATCGATTAGATGTTTATAGAAATTAAATATGTAGATGGGGATAATCAAATCTATTGATCATTTTGATACATAATTATTTACTTCTGTACTATAGACATCTACATATATATAAAAAGCGGCAACATCCGATATAATCAACCTCATTTAGGAATATATAATTAATAATAAGTACCAAATGTATATGAGAAAGAGAAGCTTTTTTTTTTCTAGTAAAGATAGTACTTCGTATATAAATGTTTAATGAGTATATAATCATCAAGTATTTAGTGATCAAAATCGGACATAGTCATTAAGGAAATATTAAATATTTATTTATAGTAATACTAAATTAATATAATATTGATATATTAAATATTTATATATATATATACAAATTATATACTGGGTTTATTATAAATAAACCAGTATTAAACTAATATAACAGAGGTGTTTAATGTATATCTTAATAACAATATAGCATATGCCTGTTATATATATAAATAATTACAAATTCACTTTATTTTTTTATTTTGTTAATATTAGTATATGTATATAACATTATTATTTATATCTTAATAATGATTTATTCTTTTATTTTACATTTCCTCTATATGTAGGTATTGCTAAATTATTTGTGTATTAATATATATATATATACTAAGTATAATAATGTTTATAGATACAACTATAGCTAGATAGCCTTGCTATATCTATTAAAGTGTATACCGATATACTTGGTAAACATTTATAGAAGAAAAAACCCCCAAAAATAGCAAAATTTCCGGAAAATTTCCGGAAATTTTCAGAAATTTTCAGAAATTTTTAAATTTGTGAAACATCTTAACTTAACGGTCTAAATTCATAAATATAAACTCTCATCTTAAATCATATCAACAACTTAAGAATAACAAAAAAATTATCGAAATGATCACGTCAGATTTTGATCACTAAATAACTGATGGTTATCAAATACGTTAATTATAATAAAAAAAGTACTATCTTTACTAGAAAAAAAAAAGCATCTCTTTCTCATATACATTTGGTACTTATTATTAATTATATATTCCTAAATGAGGTTGATTATATCGGATGTTGCCGCTTTTTATATATATGTAGATGTCTATAGTACAGAAGTAAATAATTATGTATCAAAATGATCAATAGATTTGATTATCCCCATCTACATATTTAATTTCTATAAACATCTAATCGATTATTGATTATATGTAAGTATATCCCGCATCTTGATTAACAACTATCTATCTTTAGATAACCTCTAATCAATTTCACCCTTTGAATCAGTAAATAGTTACTCTTAATATTAATATTAAATTTTATTATATCAATAAATTATAACTATTATGAATAAATTTTATTAATCTATTCATAATTATTACCTTTTATATGATGATAAATTATATATTAACTAAATAATCAACTATTAATAATATCAAGTTTATAAAAATATATTATCTCAGAAAAGTTTTATTTTACTATAGTACTTAGTACATAGTGATTTATATGTATATATATATTAAAAAATTATATACGCGCGCGCGAACGCCTTAAAACGGGGGTTAATGGGGTTTGCTTTAGCCAAGTTAAACTTCTTGGTTGTCTGGGACTTTTGGTTATTTTTAGGGGGGCTTAAAGATTAAATTTGGAAGTCGGGAGTAACAAAAGGGGAGGGGTGCCTTTTTTGTTACCAAGAGAGCTATTCTTAAGGGGTTTAGTTTCAATTTTTAATTGGAATTAATTGAATAGTTTCTTTATTTATTGGGGGGTACGCGCTCAATTAGTTATCTTGTTTGATTTATGGCTTCATAATGTATATATATATAAAATCTTGGGTTGCTTAAGTTGGGGGTACTAAAAAAAGTTTTATTTTGACTTAAGTTTTTAGTCTATTGATTATTTACATGTATATTATTGTTCTTATATAGGTGTTTTGCAGTATTTAATATTAGATATTCAATTAGTTGAGATCTAGAAATCAGTAAGAGTTTTAATGAAACTTGTGCCAGCAATTGCGGTTATACAAGTAAGGCTATTGAAATTTTTTGGTTAATAATTAGTTGTTAAATGTTTAGATTGATTAATAAATTTGATGGGTGAAATTTTAAATTTATTTAAGTTTTTATATTGTTTACGAAGTTGTTAAAGTTCATTATTAAACTAGGATTAGATACCCTATTATTTGAACTGTAAATTTCCTATACCTGATTATTAGTAGAATATTTTCTTGAAAATTAAAAAATTTGGCGGTATTTTAGTCTGTTCAGAGGAACCTGTCCCGTAATTGATAGCCCACGATTTACTTTACTTTCTTTTTTAGTTTGTATATCGTCGTGTTTGAATATTTCATAAGAATAATAATATTCAAATTGTTCTATAAAAGCTGATGTCAGATCAAGGTGCAGCTTATGAGAAAGAGGGAGATGGGTTACTATAATATTATTTTTGGTTTGTATATGTTAAGTTGTTACACTAAATTGGATTTGATAGTAATATTGTTTAGATATTCGATGTGATTTTGGCTCTAAAATATGCACATATTGCCCGTCGCTTTCATTAAGGTGAAATAAGTCGTAACATAGTAGATGTACTGGAAAGTGTATCTAGAAAGACAAATTATAGCTTAATAGAAAGTTTTTTATTTACATTAAAGAGTTCATTGTGCAATTCAATGTGATTTGATATAAATTTTATTATTTTATTGATTTTTGGAAGAAGCCTTAATTTTAGTAATTTTGTTGAACAAAAGTTTTGTTATTATAGTTAATTAGTAGAGTGATTGAATTTTGAAATATATTTTTATATTTGTTAAAGAATAATTTATTTTTTGTACCTTGTGTATCAGGGTTGATTAATTAATATTTTTGTATAGAAATTTCCCGAATTGAGGAGAGCTAAGTATTTATGTTTGTTATTGTAAAATAAATTTATTTAATTAGTACTTAGAAGCGAAACGTTATTCGTTCCTTGTGATATCTGGTTTTTTAAGAAAAGAATTTAATTCTTTTACTTTCTATTATTTCTTCATTTTTTTGGAGGTTTGTATGAAAGTAGAAAATATTAAGGGGGATTAGCTTCTTATTATAGTTCTAAAAATTACTTTTTTTGGTTAGTAAGTATGATTATAATTGTCAATCTTTAGAATAATTTTATATTTAACTTTCTTTTTGTAAATTATTTTTATTTGTTTTAGATTTTATATTAAAAAGTTTTCTTTAATTGATTTTGTTAATTTATTATGATTAAATTAGTAAAAGTTTATTTTTTTTATTAGATTATTTTTAGGTCTAATAAAGGAATTCGGCAAAATAGTTTTCCGCCTGTTTATTAAAAACATGTCCTTTTGAATATTATTTAAGGTCTAATCTGCTCAATGAAGATTTAAATTGCCGCGGTATCTTGACCGTGCGAAGGTAGCATAATAATTAGTTTTTTTATTGAAAGCTGGAATGAATGATTGGACGAGAAAACGACTGTCTCTGTTAGATTTATTTTTGAATTTAACTTTTAAGTAAAAAGGCTTAAATGTTTCTTAAAGACGAGAAGACCCTATAGAGTTTAATATTGGTACTAGTTAAGGTTTTTTGGAATTCTTTTCTTTAATTAGCAAATAATATTTAGTTGGGGTGACTAGAAGATTTAATACACTCTTCTAAAGTATTTATATTGATTTGTAGATTTATATTCTGAATTTTTCAAGTTTAAAATTAATTACCTTAGGGATAACAGCGTAATTTCTCTTTAGAGCTCTTATTGGAAGGGAAGTTTGCGACCTCGATGTTGGATTAAAATTAATATTGGGTGCAGTAACTCAATTATTAGGTCTGTTCGACCTTTAAAATTTTACATGATCTGAGTTTAAACCGGTGTGAGCCAGGTTGGTTTCTATCTTTAGATTAAGTTTACGTTTTAGTACGAAAGGACCGGGCGTTTAGTAAATTACTTTTTTTTGAATATAATTGTTACTTTGGCAGATTAGTGCAATTGATTTAGGATCTTTTTATGTGGGTTTATTCCATAGGTAATATTTGTTTTTATTTGATTTTTTATTGGTTTTTTTAAGAGCGATTATTTTGGTTGTTTGTGTTTTAGTTGGAGTAGCTTTTTTGACTTTGTTGGAGCGGAAGGTATTGGGGTACATCCAAATTCGTAAGGGCCCTAACAAGGTGGGGTTTATAGGAATTCCCCAGCCTTTTAGAGATGCTATTAAGTTGTTTAGTAAGGAGCAGACTAATCCTATTATGTCTAATTATTGATCTTATTATTTTTCTCCTGTTTTTAATTTATTTTTGGCTTTGTTATTGTGAATGTGTATTCCTTTTTTTTCTGGATTTATTCATTTTTCATTAGGAATGTTGTTTTTTTTGTGTGTTTCTAGATTGGGGGTTTATACTATTATGATGGCTGGATGATCATCTAATTCTAATTATTCTTTGCTAGGGGGGTTGCGTAGAGTAGCTCAAACTATTTCTTATGAAGTTAGTTTAGCATTGATTTTGTTGTCTTTTTTAGTTTTGATTTCTAGAGTTAGAATTTTTGATTTAGTATTGTATCAATCTTACGTTTGATTTGTTTTGGTTGGGCTTCCTTTAGCTTTGGTTTGATTTGTCTCAAGACTTGCCGAGACAAATCGTACTCCTTTTGATTTCGCAGAAGGTGAATCTGAGCTTGTTTCTGGTTTTAATATTGAGTATAGAAGAGGGGGTTTTGCATTGATTTTTTTGGCTGAGTATTCTAATATTCTTTTTATGAGAATGTTGTTTAGTCTTTTGTTTTTAGGGGGTGATTTGTTTAGATTTTTCTTTTATATTAAAGTTGTTTTTATTTCTTTTTTATTTATTTGGGTTCGAGGAACCTTGCCCCGGTATCGTTATGATAAATTGATGTATCTAGCGTGGAAGAGATTTTTACCAGTGTCTTTGAATTATTTATTGTTTTTTTTCGGTTTGAAGTTCTTTATTTTTGTCCTTTTTGTTTAGTTAATAAAATTTAGTATAAGTTAATAGGATATTTATTCCTTTGGGGTATTTTCAAAATACATACTTTAACAAGTTCATTAACTAGTTTTTGAATATTAATATATCCCATAGTTTTGAAGCACTAAATAGTACTGGAAAATATAAGAAGTATATAATTGTTAAGGTTTGACCTGTAATAATATACGGGTCTTCTACAGGTCGTGCACCAATCCAAGTTAGAAGTAGAGTGATTGAAACAAATATTCAGAATAGGATTTTGTTTATTGGGTAAAATTGATTACTTTGTATCTTTTTTTTGAAGGCAGGTATAATTAATAGAATTACGATGGATATAAATAGAGCAATTACGCCACCTAGTTTATTAGGAATCGAACGTAGAATAGCGTAAGCGAATAGGAAGTATCATTCTGGTTGAATGTGAACAGGGGTTACTAGAGGATTAGCAGGAGTGAAATTATCTGGATCTCCTAATATGTAGGGATTTCATAAAGTTAATAGAACTAATCCTATTAAAGTTAAATTAAATCCTATTAAATCTTTAAAAGTGAAATATGGGTGGAATGGGATTTTATCAATATTTCTATTTGTTCCTAGAGGATTATTAGATCCTGTTTGATGAAGAAAGATCAAGTGAATTAGAGTTAAGGCAAGAACTACAAAGGGGAACAGGAAGTGTAGAGTGAAAAATCGTGTTAGAGTTGCATTGTCTACTGCGAATCCCCCCCAAATTCATTGAACAATGGTTGTTCCTAGGTAAGGAATAGCAGAAAGAAGATTTGTAATTACTGTAGCTCCTCAGAACGATATTTGTCCTCAAGGAAGAACATATCCTAAGAATGCAGTTCCTATTACAGCTAAGAAGATTACTACCCCAATTGTTCATGTTTCGTGGTATATAAATGATCCATAATAAAGTCCTCGACCGATATGTATGTAAATGCAAATGAAAAAGAATGATGCACCATTTGCATGAAGAGTTCGTAATAGTCATCCATAATTTACGTCTCGGCAAATGTGAATTACTCTATTGAAGGCTAAAGAGATATCTGGACAATAATGTATTGCTAAAAATAATCCTGTTACGATTTGGAGAATTAAACATATTCCTAGTAGAGATCCGAAGTTTCATCATGCTGAAATGTTTGATGGGCTTGGAAGATCAATTAATGAGTTATTTGCTAGTTTTAAGATTGGGTGAGTTTTTATAATTTTCATTATAGCTTTTGCCGTAGGGGACCATAAGTGATGTTGGTGATTTTTACAACAGCGATTAATGCTAATAATAGGTACACAATTAAGGTAATTATCCAATAGTTTAATGGGAAGTTGAAGTATTTTCTTATTGATAATGAGAATACAATATTTTTTGAGTAATTTGTTATATCGATGTTTGTAGAATTTTCATATAATATAAATTGGTCTAATAACAGAAGAGTAATTCTTGCAAAGATTATTGATGTGATTATCAGGGTTAATTTATTGGAAAAAAGGAATTTCTCGTTTGAGGCTACTCTTGTTATGTAGATAAATAATACTAATATTCCACCAATTATGATTATAAATAAAATATAGGAAAATCACAAGGTATGTGATATTAAACCGGTCATTATAGCAATAAGGGTAGTTTGAATAAGCAGAATTAGTCCTATTGATAATGGGTGATCTATGAATATAAATGTTACTGATATTAATCAGGATATTAAGTATAGAATTGAAATAATGCAGAGAATAGTTTAATTATAAAATTTTAATTTTGGAGATTAAAGATAGGAGTTTTCCTTTCTCTGAAGTTTTAAAAGTTGAACTTATTTCTGATTTACAAGACCAGTATTTTATTTAAATTATTAAAACAATGTCAATTATTAATTTTTATTTTCCATTTTTTATGTATTTTGTAGGTGTTGGAGTTTTTTGTTTTAAATGTAAGCATTTGCTTTTGATATTATTGAGACTAGAATTTGTTGTTCTTTCTTTATATTTTGGTTTATACCTTAGAATAATAATTTATAGTTACGAATATTATTTTGGTATAGTATTTTTGACTATAAGTGTTTGTGAAGGTGCATTGGGGCTATCAATTCTTGTTTCTATAATTCGGTCTTATGGTAACGATTATTTTCAATCTTTTAGAATTCTATGATAAAGTTTTTATTTTTTATAATTTTTATGATTCCTTTGGGGTTTTTAAGTAATTTGTATTGAATAAGTCAAACTTTGTATTTTTTTTTATTTTTTATATTTTTAATTAGGTATTGTAGATCAGGAATTTTTGGTGACTTGAGTTATTTTCTTGGATGTGATTTTATTTCTTATTTTCTTATTTTACTTAGTATTTGAATTTGTGGTTTAATAATTATGGCAAGAGAAAAAATTTATAAGGAGTCTTATTTTGATAAATTTTTCTTGTTTGTTATAATTACATTACTTATTTCTTTGTTTATTACTTTTTCTTCTGTAAATTTGTTTGTGTTTTATTTATTTTTTGAAGTTAGGCTTATTCCAACATTAGTTTTAATTTTGGGATGGGGATATCAACCTGAACGTATTCAGGCAGGAATATATATATTTTTTTATACGTTGTTTGCTTCTTTGCCTATAATGGTGGCTTTATTTTATTTATACTATAGTTTAGATTCTATTGATTATTATTTTTTGGATAATAAATTTGATTCTTTTCTTCTCTATATTTGTATGATTATGGTTTTTTTAGTTAAAATTCCTATATTTTTTATTCATCTTTGATTACCTAAAGCTCATGTTGAGGCTCCTGTGTCTGGGTCTATAATTTTGGCTGGTATTATGCTTAAGTTAGGAGGTTACGGGTTTATTCGATTGATACCAGTATTTTTAACAGTAGGAGTTAAATATAATTTTGTTTTTATTCTTATTTCTTTATTTGGAGGTTTTGTTATTTCTCTTATTTGTTTGCGACAGAGTGATATTAAGTCTTTAATTGCTTATTCATCAGTATCACATATAGGATTGGTGTTAGGAGGTATTATGACTATAAATTTGTGAGGTTTGTATGGGGCTATTGTAATAATAATTGCTCATGGATTATGCTCTTCTGGATTATTTTGTTTAGCTAATGTAACTTATGAGCGTTTGGGTAGTCGTAGTTTATTTCTTAGAAAGGGATTGATTAATTTGATGCCTAGAATATCTTTGTGGTGATTTTTACTTTGTTCTTCTAATATGGCTGCTCCTCCCTCATTTAATTTAATGGGTGAGATTATATTGATTAATAGTTTAGTATCTTGAGGATTAATAACTGTAGGTTTGTTAATACTGAGATCTTTTTTTAGAGCTGCTTATTCTCTTTATTTATATTCTTATAGACAGCATGGAAAAATTTATTCTGGATTATTTGGATTTAATTTGGGGTTTATTCGTGAATATTTACTTATATTTTTGCATTGATTTCCTTTAAATCTTCTCTTTCTTAAGGGGGATTTCTTTGTTGTTTATTTAAATAGTTTAAACTGAAAATTTTGATTTGTGGAGTCAAGGATGTAAATATTTACTTTAGATAATTGTGTCTATTTGTTTAGTTTATTTTAGTGTGTTTTTATTTTTTAGTGTAACCTGTTTTTTTAGAAGAATTTTTTTTATAGTAAGTGATTATAGAGTAATAATTGAATATGAAATTTTCAGTTTAAATTCTAATGTTGTTTACATATCTGTTCTTTTTGACTGAATATCTTTATTGTTTATAAGATTTGTGATATATATTTCTTCTATAGTTATTTTTTACAGTGATGAATATATAGGCGGGGATTTAAATATTAATCGGTTTATTTTATTGGTTGTTATGTTTGTTCTTTCTATAATATTTTTAATTATTAGTCCTAATTTGATTAGAATTTTACTTGGTTGGGATGGACTTGGACTTGTGTCTTATTGTCTAGTTATTTACTATCAGAATGTAAAATCATATAATGCAGGCATAATTACAGCATTATCTAACCGTATTGGTGATGTGGCTTTGTTGATTAGAATTGCTTGGATGTTGAATTATGGTGACTGAAATTATATTTATTATTTGGATTACATAAAGGGGGATTATGCTATAAGAGTTATTTGTGGATTGGTTTTGTTGGCTGCTTTAACAAAAAGTGCTCAGATTCCTTTTTCTTCTTGGTTGCCTGCAGCTATAGCTGCTCCAACGCCTGTTTCTTCTTTAGTTCATTCTTCTACTTTGGTTACTGCTGGGGTTTATTTGCTTATTCGGTTTAGATTTGGTTTAAATGATTATTTTATGGTGTTTCTTCTTTTTATCTCTATATTGACTATATTTATAGCTGGTTTAGGGGCAAATTATGAGTTTGATTTAAAGAAAATTATTGCTTTATCTACTTTAAGACAACTAGGATTAATAATGAGAATTTTAGCACTGGGGGATTATTTTTTAGCTTTTTTTCATTTATTAACTCATGCTTTATTTAAGGCTTTGTTATTTATATGTGCTGGTTGTATAATTCATAATTTAGGAAATTGTCAAGATATTCGTTTTATGGGGGGTTTAATTAGTCGTATACCTTTAACTTGCTGTTATTTTAATATTTGTAATATGGCTCTATGTGGTTTACCTTTTTTGTCGGGGTTTTACTCAAAGGATTTAATTTTAGAAGTCATATCTATAGGCTATTTAAATTTTTTTGTATATTTTATTTTTTATTTTTCTACTGGATTGACAGTTTGTTACTCGGTTCGTTTAAGTTATTATACTTTATTTGGTGATTTCAATTTTAGTTCTATTCATAATATTAGAGATACAGGATTTATTATGCTTAAGGGTATAACGGGATTGATCTTTTTGGTTGTATTTGGGGGAAGAATATTGTCGTGGATTATGTTTTCTACACCATATTTTATTATTCTACCTTTTTATATGAAGATGATGGTTGTTTTAGTAATTTTGTTAGGTGCTTATGTTGGTTTTGAATTTTCAAAGTTTATGTTAAATTATGATCTTAAGGCTATAAATTATTTGTATTCAAGATTGTTTTTTTCTTCTATATGAAATTTACCGATTCTTTCTACTTTTGGTGTTAACTATTATCCTATTTACTTTGGGGGGATTTATTATAAAAGTTTTGACAATGGGTGATCAGAGTATTTTGGTAGACAAAATATTTATAATAATATAAGTAAATTTTCTCAAATGTTTCAATTTATTTTTGGTAATAGTATCAAGATTTACATATCGTTTTTAATTATTTGGATTTTTTGTTTGTTTTTATTTTTTTATTCTAATAGCTTATAGTTAGAGCATGATATTGAAGATATTAAGGAGACATTTTGTCTTAGGATATTTATAAAAACTTGGTTTTAATTTTACAATGAAAATGTAAGGTTTTGCTTAAACTATATAAATAGAAATATTAACGGAGATTCGCCGCTAAAGGTAAAAGTTAGAAGCTTTTCCTTAAATCTTATACTTCTTTAATTGGAGTTATTACTCATTGATATCATTAACAGTGATATACCTCTATTTTGGTTTCAATTAATAAGTAAGGATGATTAAACATCAAAGGATTAGGTCGAAACTAATAACAATATTTTGTTTCTTACTTAAGATAAATTGGTATATCAATATTTTTTAAATGCAAATTAAATGTTGTTAAATTAAACTATTATCCTAGTATGCTCAATTTAGAGCTCCTTGTTTTCATTCGTGGTAAAGACCTCCAAGAAGAATAATAATAAAGGTAGCAGTAATGATTAGGAATCTAGTTGTGTTTGTTAATTTTATTGTTACTACTAAAGGTAAGAGAAGAGTGATTTCTACATCAAAGATTAAGAAAATTACTGCAATTAGGAAAAATTGAAGAGAGAATGGAATTCGAGCAGATGATTTGGGGTCAAATCCACATTCAAACGGAGATCTTTTCTCTCGATCAGCAAATGTTTTTTTTGAGATGATTGATGCTAATACAATTATAATAGAACAAATTGTTATTATGATTATTGCTAGAGCAGAAATTATTATTATTATTTATACTAGTTAGATAGATCTTTTGATTGGAAGTCAAAAATAATTTTTATACTATATAAATATCTACCTCATCAATAGATTGTGATATATAAAAATAATCAGACAACATCTACGAAATGTCAGTATCAAGCTGCGGCTTCAAAGCCGAAGTGATGGATTTGTGAGAAGTGATTAAAAATTTGACGGACTAGGCATACGGATAGGAAAATTGTTCCAATAATTACATGTAATCCGTGGAATCCTGTGGCTATAAAAAATGCAGATCCATATACTGAGTCTGCAATTGTAAATGCAGATTCGATGTATTCGTATGCTTGAAGTATAGTGAAATAAATTCCTAGGATAATAGTTAAGCTTAATCTGTAAATTGTTTGCTTGTAATCATTTTCTATTAATCTATGATGGGCTCACGTTACTGTGATTCCAGATGAAATTAAAATTAAAGTGTTTAATAAAGGGATTTGTATAGGGTTGAACGTTTCAATTCCCTTAGGAGGTCAAGTTATTCCTAGTTCGATTGATGGTGATAAACTTCTATGAAAGAATCCTCAAAAAAAAGATACAAAGAATAAAACTTCAGAGGTAATAAACAGAATTATCCCTCATCGTAATCCTATAGCAACTGGTATGGTATGAAGTCCTTGAAATGTTCCTTCGCGAGTGATATCTCGTCATCATTGATATATAATTAATAGTGTATTTACTGATCCAAGCAGGAATAGATTAGGATTATATATGTGGAATCATTTGATTAGTCCTATTATTATAATTATTGCTCTAAAGGCTCCAAGAATAGGTCAAGGTCTTACTTCTACAAGGTGGAATGGATGATTTTTGTGAGCTGACATTAGTTTACTTCTCTTGAGTAAAGGGTTCTAAGAATAGAGAATACATATGATTGAATAATAGCTACTGCTGATTCTAGGATTAGGAGAAGAATTTGGGTGATTACTAAAAGATTTAGTATAATTAATCTTATTGATGGTCCAGTATTTCCTAGAAGAGTTAGAAGAAGGTGACCTGCAATTATATTTGCTGTTAATCGAATGGCTAGAGTTCCTGGACGAATAATATTTCTAATAGTTTCAATACATACTATGAAAGGTATGAGAACAGGTGGAGTTCCTTGAGGAACTAGATGAGCTAGCATGTGGATTGTATTATTAATTCATCCGTAAATTATGAATCTTAATCATAAAGGTAAAGCTAATGTTAATGTTAGAGTTAAATGTCTTGTTCTTGAGAAAATGTATGGGAACAAACTTAGAAAATTATTGAATAGAATTAAGGAAAACAAGGAGATGAAGATTAATGTTCTTCCCTTCATTTTGTTAATTTTTAATAAAATCTTAAATTCATTATGAAGAATTGTAGTGATTTTAATTCAAGCTAGATTTATTCGTGATGGGATTAACCAAAATATTGATGGTAAAAAAATAATACCAAGAGTTACTCTTAGTCAATTTAAGGAAAAGTTTGTTCTTGTTGCGGGATCAAATGTTGAAAATAGATTTGTTATCATTTTCAGTTTAACTTTGAAGATTTTTTAATTGATTCTTTTTGTGAGTTGTTGTATGATACTGAGAAATAATTTAATGTTCTTATAATTAGTAGTATTATTACGAATGAAATAAATAAATTTAATCAACTTAATGGAGCTATTTGTGGTATTAAAAATTATTATTTGAGTAATAATTTTAGCTTGACAAGCTAATGTTATAATTTAACTAAATTTTTCATTAGAAGTAGTTGCTAATTTACTATAAAGTGGTTTAAGAGACCATTACTTGCTTTCAGTCATCTAATGAGAATGATTTTACTCATTTAACGAAATCCTTTGACGAGATTCTCTCGATTATAATTGGTATGAATCTGTGATTTGTTCCACAAATTTCAGAACATTGACCGAAATAAATTCCTGGTCGGTTTATAAAAAAACTGGTTTGATTTAATCGTCCTGGATTAGCATCTACTTTTACTCCTATGGACGGGACTGTTCACGAATGAATAACATCTGTTGAAGAAACGAGAAAACGAATTTGTGTTTTATAAGGTAAAGGTAGGCGATTGTCTACATCAAGAAGACGAAAGTCGTGTGGTTTGTTTTCGTTTGCAGGAATTATGTAGGAGTCAAATTCAATGTTTTTGAAGTCCGATAATTCGTAGGATCAGTATCACTGATGACCTATTGTTTTTACTGTTAGTAGGGGAAAATTAATTTCGTCGAGGAGGTATAATAATCGTAGTGATGGAAGGGCAATAAAAATTAGAGTTACTGCAGGGGCAATAGTTCAAATTAATTCAATTGTTTGTCCTTCCAACAGGAATCGATGAGTATATTTATTTGTAAATAAAGTACCCATAATATATCTTACAATTAAGGTAATTATTAATAAAATCATTATAGCGTGATCATGGAAAAATGCTAATTGTTCTATTAACGGGGAGGATCCATCTTGGGTATTAATATTTATCCAAGTTGCCATTCTAAAAAAAGTTTAAACTTTATGTATGAATCTTAAATTCATTGCACTAATCTGCCATATTAGATTAGTTAGTTAATATAGGCAACTCAGAGTATCTGTGTTCAGCTGGCGGGAATTTTTGTAATCATTCGATTGATGTTGATATTTGATTGGAGAAGATGTTCTTTCGTAAGGAGGTTATTCTTTCTCATATAATGAAGATAAAGAATAAAATTCTTACTGTTGAAATTAAAGATCCTATAGAGGATACAACATTTCAAGTTAAATAAGCATCTGGATAATCAGAGTATCGTCGAGGTATCCCTCTTAATCCTAGGAAGTGTTGAGGGAAAAAGGTTAGGTTTACTCCAATAAACATTGTTAAAAACTGAATCTTTAGTAATTTATTGTTTAAAGAGAAGCCTGTGAATAATGGGAATCAATGGATTAGACCTGCTATAATTGCAAATACAGCACCTATTGAAAGTACATAGTGGAAATGGGCTACTACGTAGTAGGTGTCATGTAGGATAATATCAATTGAGGAATTAGCTAATACTACTCCTGTTAATCCACCGACAGTGAATAGGAAAATGAATCCTAAAGCTCAAAGTATTTGTGGAGAATAGTTGATTTGTGTACCATGAAGGGTAGCTAGTCAACTGAAAATTTTGATTCCTGTTGGAACAGCAATAATTATTGTTGCTGAAGTGAAGTATGCTCGGGTATCAACATCCATTCCTACAGTAAATATGTGGTGAGCTCAAACTACAAATCCTAAGAATCCAATTGCTATTATAGCGTAAATTATTCCAATGCATCCAAATGTTTCCTTTTTTCCTCTTTCTTGACTAACAATGTGAGAAATTATCCCGAATCCTGGAAGAATAAGAATATACACTTCTGGGTGGCCGAAGAATCAAAATAAATGTTGGTATAAAATAGGGTCACCTCCTCCAGCAGGGTCGAAAAAGGTTGTGTTTAAGTTTCGATCTGTTAATAGTATGGTAATTGCACCTGCTAGAACAGGGAGAGATAACAGAAGTAATAGAGCAGTGATAGCTACTGCTCATACAAATAGAGGTATACGATCAAAGGTAATTCCTGTTGATCGTATATTAATTACTGTTGAGATAAAATTTACTGCACCTAAAATTGATGAAATACCTGCCAAGTGAAGACTAAAAATAGCTAAATCAACAGATGACCCTCTATGGGCAATGTTTGCTGATAATGGTGGATATACTGTTCAACCAGTTCCAGCACCATTTTCAACAATTCTTCTTATTAGAAGAAGGGAAAGAGAAGGAGGTAAAAGTCAGAATCTTATGTTATTCATTCGTGGAAAAGCCATATCAGGAGCTCCTAACATTAGAGGTACTAATCAATTTCCGAATCCACCAATTATGATCGGTATAACTATAAAGAAAATTATAATGAATGCGTGGGCAGTAACAACGACATTATAGATTTGGTCGTTTCCAATTAATGATCCAGGGTTTCCGAGTTCGGCTCGGATCAATAATCTTAGCGATGTCCCTAGTATTCCGGCTCATGCGCCGAATAGAAAATAAAGAGTTCCAATGTCTTTATGATTTGTTGAAAATAATCATTTAATAAGTGAAGTGGCTGAGTCTTAAGCGATAAATTGTAAATTTATTTACGGATTTGAATCCCTTTACTAGGTCTTGTAGTCAATTATGATTTTGAATTGCAAATTCAAAGGTGAGTGTAAGCTCTAAGGCTTAAAGGAGTAAGTCTTTATTGGTAACTTTGAAGGTTACTAGTTTAGTTTAACTTAAATCCTTCTTTTTTTATACCATATTGAACAGAATTGTGATAAAAATTAGTCTTGCAATTGAGATAAAATTTAAAATTGATAAGAATGAACTATTGAATTTTGGTTGTCATATTTGTCAGTTTTGTTCATTAATATTTATCAAAATAGTTGTAAGAGTAATTCGTATATACATGTAAATAGTAATGAGCGTTAACACGATTATTAAAATTGGTAAAGCAATTATTCTGTTTATTACTAAGGCTTGAATAGTTAATCATTTAGGGAGAAACCCTAAGAAAGGAGGGATTCCTCTTAAGGATAAAAAATTAACAATAAATCATAGTTTTGTTATAGGATTTTCATTTATTGATTGATAAAGTTGGTTAAGAAATGAAATTTTCAGTTTGTTGAAAATTATTACTAAATTTATAGTTACTAGGGAATAAATTACGAAGTAGTATAATCAAATGGTTTCTATAATTATTATTGTTCTTAACATCCATCCTATGTGATTGATTGAGGAGTAAGCTAGAATTTTCCGTAAACTGATTTGGTTTACACCTATAATTCCTCTAACTACTATAGATCTAAGAATTATTGTTGCTATGAATAAATTGAAGTTTATATTGTATATTAACAGGACTATAGGGGCAATTTTCTGTCATGTTAAGATTAATAAACAATTTATTCAATCAAGTCCCTCTAAAACTTCTGGAAACCAAAAATGGAATGGGGCAGTTCCTATTTTAGTTAACAGAGCCGAGTTTATTATGAGCAACCTTGGTGATTGGAAATTTACGAGGCTTGTAAATCTGGTTTTAGTTATTAATAGAATTATAGATGCTATGATAATAGTTGACGCGATTGCTTGAACAATAAAATATTTAATTGCTGCTTCGGAAGAAAGAATTCTTTTAGTGTTTTGTATTAGAGGAATAATTGATAGAAGGTTTATTTCTAATCCTAATCATATTCCTAGCCACGAACTTGAGGAAATCGAGATTAATCTTCTAGTGAAGATTAATGTTAAGAATAACACTTTATAAGTTTTAGTAATTAAAAAGAAAAGTATAGACTTTATATTCGGGGTATGAACCCAACAGCTTAAATTAGCTTATCTTTTTTGTTTACGTTTTAGTATATGATGTATTAAAGTTTTTGATACTTTAGGGGTTGGTTTAATTCCATCAAACGTAATGAAGGTAAACAGCTACATAATTTACTCTATCAAAGTAATCCTTTTTCAGGCACTTCATT